ACCTAAAAAAATTGAAGAGGCCCATTCAGGAACAAGAAAATTACATCGTGATTTGGATTGAATCTCGATGAAACAATACATCAATGAAAAGTGAGTTCAATATGTTTAGTGAATTTTTTGAATTTTTATTATAGTATAGAGAAACAAGACTAAAACTTATCTTTCTTGAACAATAGAAGAAAAGTTTCCTTTGCTAAAAGTTAGACAGAGCCTACTATGCAAAAAGAAAGGGGGCTGGAATCTACACATTGATTTGTTTTTTTTTTTTCACAATTTTATTTTTTTGAACCGTATGCATCAAAAGGTGCGTGTACGGTTCCTAAGGGATAGTACTTTATACTATCCTAATCAACCGACTTTATCGAGAAAGATTGCTTTTTTTAGGTCAAGAGGTTGATAGTGAGATCTCTAATCAACTTATTGGTCTTATGGTATATCTCAGTATAGAGGATGATACCAAGGATCTCTATTTGTTTATAAACTCTCCCGGAGGATGGGTAATACCCGGAGTAGCTATTTATGATACCATACAATTTGTACGACCAGATGTACATACAATATGCATGGGGTTGGCCGCTTCAATGGGATCCTTTATCCTGGTCGGAGGAGAAATTACCAAACGTCTAGCATTCCCTCACGCTTGGCGCCATTGAGTTTTTTATTTTTAATTTGAGAGAAAAAAGACTATGCCTTCGCAGGAATATTTTAAGTAATAATAGCATGGCACTTCGAATTCAATATGAGAAAATTATTATTATTTTTTCAAACATTAGATTATGTATTGAAAGAGTAGTATGAGATAAAAGGTATTTCCGATTGTTTCTTATCTATCGGGAATCCATTTCAACGTCACAAACTTTTTTTTGCACTGTATAGTGTATAGATATTAAAGTAGAAAAAAAAAAAAGAAATAAAATTTTCCTTAGCTCAAAAAGAAACTTTGGGATTGCTGAATCACAGAGGCCATAAATATATGAAGCAACGGAACCATCATAGTATTTTTTAACTTGCCCGAAAGGAAGGGTGGTAATTGGATTATTTGCCAATCCGGGTCTTATAGATCCTATATTTTCTCTTTAATTCGATGGAAGGTCAAAGTAAATTCCATTATAGAGCCGTATGCACTGCACAAAAGATGCCTGTACGGTTGTTCAATTTATCTTTTTTTTTATTCTTTTGTTTTCACCTCATTATGCAAGATAGAGGAACCATTGATTTATCATCAGGGTAATGATCCATCAACCCGCTAGCTCTTTTTATGAGGCACAAACGGGAGAATTTATCCTGGAAGCGGAAGAACTACTGAAACTGCGCGAAACCATCACAAGGGTTTATGTACAAAGAACGGGCAAACCCTTATGGATTGTATCCGAAGATATGGAAAGGGATGTTTTTATGTCAGCAACAGAAGCCCAAGCTCATGGAATTGTTGATCTTGTAGCGGTTGGTTGAATGAAAATAGCAAAGATTTTGCGTCAATCTATGATTTTATTTAGATTCTTACCGCGTTTAATAATCTTAGAATATAAATAGAAGTAATTGATAATAATCCGGTTAGGATCGATCTAAACCAGCCTAGTATGTATATGATTCAGCATGCCAACGATTAAACAACTTATTAGAAACACAAGACAGCCAATAAGAAATGTCACGAAATCCCCCGCTCTTCGGGGATGTCCTCAGCGCCGAGGAACATGTACTAGGGTGTATGTGTGACGCGTTCAAATCATGAGCTGGTTACACAAGACAAGAAAGGAAAGCCCTTTTCCAGTATCAATGATCAGTACCAGTGAATAGGATAGGATAGAATGGAAGAATTCCACTCACTATCCTAAAAAAAATCCCTTATATCCCTGTGTATGCAATTTATGGTTTCCATTGGTGCAAATCCAATCACCTGAATTTAAGATGAAAAGCAATTCCCCATTGGTAAAAAAGGGTTATCCATTTAGCGGGGGAAATAAGCAGAAAAACGATGTTCCCACTTTTGCAAGAACGGACTCACAGGGTCAGCTACCTAGCTAAATTTCATAATTAAATACCGTTACTGTATAGGTAGATCTCGTTGTGAAAGACCTATTACTAAATAATTCATGGGTAGAGCCAAAGGGTGTGAACTGTACAAGTTACCAATAAATATTGATTAAGGAAGGGGCTCCGGTGTATAGAGAGGACCTCACCGTTTAAGAAGTAACCATAGAAACGACGGAACCACTATTATTTTATCCATTCATATTTACTATTTTTTTTTTTACCTAGTATCCCGGTATCAATGAATTTTTTATTTAGCGGCGAAATGCCTAAAAAAAAAAAAATAGTGGTTGGGAAGGTTATAGTAGCAAAAGCCATTGGAATTTTGATTTTATACATTGGAAGAATTCGTTTTGTTATCAATCGATCAGTAAAGAGGAAAAGAATAACTGAAAGAACGGAAATAAACAATCAATTAGTTATTCATTAAAGTTTTATTTATTCAATGACCAGAATTAGACGAGGATATGTAGCTCGTAAACGTAGAACAAAAATTCGTTTATTTGCATCAAGCTTTCGGGGGGCTCATTCAAGACTGACTCGAACTATTACTCAACAGAAAATAAGAGCTTTGGTTTCTGCTCATCGGGATAGAGATAGGCAAAAGAGAGATTTTCGTCGTTTGTGGATTACTCGGATAAATGCAGTAATTCGTGAGAGTAGGGTATCCCATAGTTATAGTAGATTAATACATGATCTGTACAAGGGGAAATTACTTCTTAATCGTAAAATACTTGCACAAATAGCTATATTAAATAGGAATTGTCTTTATATGATTTCCAATGAGATCATAAAAGAAAGGGATTGTAAGGAATCCACCGAAAAAATTTAAATGACGTTCCCCGGAGACTAAACTCCGGGGAAGGTATAGTCAAAATTAGTATGATAAAAAATTGATAAAAAGTCATCAAAATGAGACTGAGCGAACAAAAAAAGATTTATTCTTCCCCGACTCTGTGAATCTTTTTTCTTACGACAATGAAATCTAGATTCTTGGATTTTTCTAATAAAACAGCCATCCGCGTTTGAATTCAGATTGGAATTTGGATTCCATTGAAGAGTAAGTCTATTTATTTCTGGTTCGAAAACTAGTAGTTCTGGCGGTCGACTCGGTTCTTTCAAACTTTTTCTCATTATTAAGAAAAGGTAACAAAGATAAAATACGAGCTTGTTTTATAGCGATAGTAATTAATCGTTGTTGTTTCAAGGTCAGTCTATTCACCCGTCTAGATAATATCTTTCCTTGTTCACTAATAAACCGACTAATTAAACTCATATTTCTATAATCAATTCGATCCCCCGATTGGATCGGGGGCAAACGCCTACGAAAAGATCGTTTGGATTTAAGAAAAGGTCGCTTGGATTTATCCATGGTTTGTTTATTCCTTATCCCTGAAAATCCTATTTCTATTCCAGTTGAATCAAAAATGAATTAGAATTAAGAAATAGGATTTGGTTTAGATTATTAAATATATGTTATATATATACTATGTAATTTTTCCTGTTCCTTGGAAGGGTGACAAACCTCGTTTGATCTATTTCTTTATCTCCCCATGAATCGTATGTTTGTAACAATAGGGACAAAATTTTCTCAATTCCAATCGAGTAGGTGTATTGTGCCGATTCTTTTGAGTAATATATCTGGAAATGCCCGTTGATTCTTTATTAACACTGTTTCGCACACAACTGGTACATTCCAAAATAACAGTTACTCGGACATCTTTACTCTTAGCCATGAACCTCCTTTGTTTTTTGATTCAATCAACTCTTCCATTTTTTTTTCGATCTGAAGAAGCGAATAAGAAAGGAACAAAGAAAAAATAGAAGTTGTTAACTCGAAATCCAATTATGAAAGATTTCATTGGAATCAATAGTATAAATAATAAGTAATACAATGATTTCTAACTATATTTCTAATTGATGTACAGTATATTATTTAAGTATCTTGTATGATACTGTTGCCCGAGACGAGACCCCCATTTAATTCCCGCTCTCACTCTATTATTAATTTAAGCCCGAATCCAAGTTTCGTTGAGATTGAATCCACTTTTATTCTTTCTCTTTCCTTTTTAGAATGAAAATGAAAAAAAGGAAAAAAAAGAGGGGGAGAGGCATTAGTTACAGATATTTGATTGTATCTCTAATCATCTTCAACCCTTCCCGCGGCAATAACTAAAATGAAAAAAAAGGGAATGTCAACGCATCCGGGAATAAACGATTGATCTCTATCAATAAACCTGCTAAAGACGCGAACCATAAAGTACTTAGTACCGGTGCCACCGAAAGATATGTTTTTAGATCTCGCATTGAAAATCCGCCTCCTTCTTTATTGGAATACATAACGTAAATACATATATGATCAGATGCATATGTAGTTAAAGACCACTTATATTTGGACGGGTAATCCCTAATTTTAATTGAAATTTACAATGATTCGGTAGATAAGATTTTCCTTTCTTTTCTTAAAACAGAAAAAAATGTTTCTTTCTGCCTGAGCATTGCTGAAAAATATTTATTTTCTTTTTAGCGTCTCATATTCGTGTATATAAGTCTTTTATTATTTTATTATATATTATTATATGTTATACAATATGTTATATGATATGAGCCAAAAAAGAACAAATAACAATCTAAATTGTGTGTGTATATCAAAATACTATGGAAAGAAATAACACTATGGAAAAGAAGACAGGGATTCTCTACAATGACACTGTAGACCAATTGAAAGGGATGTAGCGCAGCTTGGTAGCGCGTTTGTTTTGGGTACAAAATGTCACGGGTTCAAATCCTGTCATCCCTACCTATTACTTCTTCTCTGAGCAGTAACTAGGAATCAATTGAGATCACTGAAATTAGACATAAATAACCTTTATCTTTCTTTCAATTTATTTACTATATATATAGGATATATATACATGAAAAATTCAGCGGGGTTACAAAAAGAATCAAAATTGTGACAAGAAATAGAA